ATAGGCGAGTAATTTCCTTCCCTTAGAACCGTACTTGAGAGTTTCCTACCTCATACGGCTCCGCAGTTAATTCTTTGGATGCCCCATTTTTTCTCGAGTTAACCAAAAGAGGGTAATCACATGAGTTTCAAACTTGAATTTTGATTAATAATCAGTTTTATCTTTTCTCCCACCTTCAGAAGAATAAAAATAAAACAAACAAATATAGGCATTCTACTATTGTTCGAATTTGTTAGAATTTTCTGAAAGGTAACTATCTCGATTTCATATATAAATTTATATAGATTATAATTTATATAGATTATATAGATATAGAATCCTTGAAAAAGACCTTCTCTCATAAGAAAGTAAAGAAAAGACTTACTATCTTTGGGATCTGATGCTACACCGCTGCTCAATACTATAGGGGATCGACTCTGTTACATAAATTGATTCCTAACTTTTGTCTTATATTCTGACATAAGTAAGCAGTTCTTATTGTATCGGTCAAAAATCTCGCTAATTGATCTTTACGGGGCTTCCTCTATCAATTAGATCCTTTATCCATAGAAGAAAGTATCTAGGCATATTTCTTCATATTTCGACTTCTATGAAGTTTCTTTCTTTGCTACAGCTGATAAAAATCGTTGTTTTGGACGATGTATATGTAGAAAGCCTATTTTTTTTTTTTTATTAGTAGATTTTGCTCTTTCTTTCTTTTTTATTTCTATAGTGGAGATAGTCGCACGTAATGACAGATCACGGCCATATTATTAAAAGCTTGTGGTAAGAAAGGGTTTCGTTCTAGTGCTCGAAAATAATATTCCAAAGCTTTTGTGTGTTCTCCATTACTTGTGTGAATAAGACCTATATTATAGAGTATATAACTTCGATCATAGGGATCAATTTCGAGTCGCATAGCTTCATAATAATTCTGTAAAGCTTCCGCATAATTTCCTTCGGATTGAGCAGCCATCCGTTACGGTCGTCATTCGATTCAAAAAATCTCCGTTCCAGAACCGTACGTGAGATTTTCATCTCATACGGCTCCTCCTTTATGTGCATAATGAGAATATTTCACTCTTTTTTGATTCTATCTATTATTCTCATTATAAACTGAGCGGGGCTAGTGTTTTTACAAGAAATCTCTAGCCAACCTTCCTGCAAAAGATCTTTTCTTAACAGCAAGCATGTTGGTATTAGATAAAAATGTTAAGTTAACTCCAACAATTTCTTTGTCCTCAACGTTCCTCACTTTCTAGGAATTAGGCACTTCAACAGTCTTCGATGGTTATATGGGTATCCAAAGTACGAACGAGATGGATGTTTGTTGTCCCAACCACTCTTCTTAGTCCTGATCCCAATAAGGAAAACGGATAATTTATAACAAAGGTTTCGTGTGTTGTTGATTCCTAGGCGTAGTGCTTCTTCCTCTATGCCGCCTATTGGTAAAAGTAAGGTTAACCTGAAATAGAAAACCCATAACCATAGGTATAACCTTTCGCTCAATGCTAGAATCGACAATTAAAGCATCTGAGGCTGCATTAATCGGGGATACACGACAGAAGGAATTGTTTTATTTATCAACTTCACCTTCAACAAGCGTAGAGTTATTTCAAATCTTTTTATCCCGACTAATGCGTCTTTCTCCTAAGACTTGAGAGCGGTAAATAAAAAAAAATCAAATCACACCATCTCTGTAATAGGTAAATGCCTCTTTTTCTCCCAAGGTTGTCGGAATTATTCGTAATAAGATATTGGCTACAATTGAAAAGGTCTTATCAATAAAATTTCCAGTTATCCGGGATCTAGGCATAGGTATAGGTATAGGTAGCAAGCCATTTTAAAATTTTTTAATTACCGCTCGTGAGAAAACGATCCCACAAAAAAGTAATTGTACAGTACGAAATAACATAAAAACGAACTCAACTCATAAAAAAAAAGATAGGCCGATCCTTCGAGTCATTCCACGTCATTGATTTAAGCCGATATAGATATCATAAAAAGACAGAAGTGCTGCCTTCGCAACCATGAATGGATCTTTATTGTTTTTACTAAAGATTGTTGTTAATGTTAATAAAGAGTTTTTCACATTTCACAAAAACAAAAAAAAAAATTATCTTTATCCCCCAATCCCGAAGGAAAGGTCTTTACTTGATTAAAAGTTTCCTATTTTTTTTTATAGTATAGTTCGAATTGATTGTACGTAGTGTACCTATCCAACAATCTAATAGGAATGACTCGCGATTCACTCGGTTTCGGGTCCATAATCATTATGTAGGAGAGATGGCCGAGTGGTTCAAGGCGTAGCATTGGAACTGCTATGTAGGCTTTTGTTTACCGAGGGTTCGAATCCCTCTCTTTCCGTACCTTCACCTAAATTATCAACTTTACTAACCGCAATGTATCAAATCACATAACAATAAATACTCTTATTCTAACAGCTAGACCGTTACTTGATATAGATTTTCTATTCCTAATTTCTGCGGTACAGAAAATACTGGAAAGAATGAACAAGGAA